GTTAATGTAGCTTAATTTACCAAAGCAAGGCACTGAAAATGCCTAGACGAGTTGAAATACTCCATGAACATACAGGTTTGGTCCCAGCCTTCCTATTAGTTGTCAGTAAGATTACACATGCAAGTAACTGCACACCAGTGAGAATGCCCTCTAAATTATCTAATCAAAAGGAGCAGGCATCAAGCGCGCTAAACAGCAGCTCTCCACGCCTTGCTAAACCACACCCCCACGGGATACAGCAGTGACAAAACTTAAGCAATAAACGAAAGTTCGACTAAGCTATACTGAAATAAGGGTTGGTAAATTTCGTGCCAGCTACCGCGGTCATACGATTAACCCAAACTAATAAAAAACGGCGTAAAGTGTGTTTCAGACTATCAAAAAATAAAGTTAAATTTTATCTAAGCCGTAAAATGCCCTAGCTAAAACAAAATAACCCACGAAAGTGACTTTAACACTCTAATAACACGACAGCCAAGAATCAAACTGGGATTAGATACCCCACTATGCTCGGCCATAAACTTAAATGATTAACTAACAAGATCACTCGCCAGAATACTACAAGCAACAGCTTAAAATTCAAAGGACTTGGCGGTGCTTCAATCCCTTCTAGAGGAGCCTGTTCTATAACCGATAAACCCCGATAAACCTCACCACCTCTTGCTAATTCAACCTATATACCGCCATCCCCAGCAAACCCTACCAAGGCTACAAAGTAAGCACAAGCATTCAACATAAAAACGTTAGGTCAAGGTGTAGTCCATGGGGTGGAAAGAAATGGGCTACATTTTCTAATAACAGAACAATATCCCACCACAACCCCTATGAAATTTGGGGTCAAAGGAGGATTTAGTAGTAAACCGAGAATAGAGAGCTCGATTGAATAAGGCCATGAAGCACGTACACACCGCCCGTCACCCTCCTCCACCCTCACACAACTAATTCCTAATCACGAGAAACACAACACAAGAGGAGATAAGTCGTAACAAGGTAAGCATACTGGAAAGTGTGCTTGGAAAACCAAAGTGTAGCTTAAGCCCAAAGCATCCGGCTTACACCCAGAAGACTTCACGATCGACGTGACCACTTTGAAACCAAAACTAGCCTAACCTTCTACACTTCTAACAAACCTACAAACCCCAACTAAAACATTCACCAACAGCCACTAATAGTATAGGAGATAGAAATTTTACCCAGCGCTATAGAAAAAGTACCGCAAGGGAAAGATGAAAGAACACTTCAAGGTCCATAAAAGCAAAGCTTACCCCTTGTACCTTTTGCATAATGACTTAACTAGAATAGTCTGACAAAAAGAATTTAAGCCAGAACACCCGAAACCAAACGAGCTACTCATGAATAATTATCTAAGAACCAACCCATCTATGTAGCAAAATAGCGGGAAAATTCACGAGTAGAGGTGAAAAGCCTAACGAGCTTGGCGATAGCTGGTTCCTCAGAGAAGAATTTCAGTTCAACCTTAAGTTAACCTAAAGTGACCCACCAAACCCCCTGTTAACTTAAACGTTAGTCTAAAGAGGAACAGCTCTTTAGAACAGGTTACAACCTTCAGTAGAGAGTAATCAACCCCCAACTCACAGTCGGCCTAAAAGCAGCCACCAATCAAGAAAGCGTTCAAGCTCAGTACATAATATACTTTAATTTCTAAACCCTACAACAATCTCCTACCAAATAACTGAGTCATTCTATCACTAAATAGAAGCGATACTGTTAATATAAGTAACAAGAGTCCTCATTCTCCTAGCACGAGCTTATACCAGACCGGATACCCACTGATAGTTAACAATAAAATAAAATCACCTACCCCACAAACCCATTACTAAAAAATATTGTTAATCCAACACAGGCGTGCACCAAGGAAAGATTGAAAAAAGTAAAAGGAACTAGGCAAAACCCAACCCCGCCTGTTTACCAAAAACATCACCTCCAGCATTACTAATATTGGAGGCACTGCCTGCCCAGTGACATACGTTTAACGGCCGCGGTACCCTGACCGTGCAAAGGTAGCATAATCACTTGTCCTCTAATTAAGGACTAGAATGAACGGCCACACGAGGGTTGAACTGTCTCTTACTTTCAATCAGTGAAATTGACCTTCCCGTGAAGAGGCGGGAATATACTAATAAGACGAGAAGACCCTATGGAGCTTAAATTAATTAGCCCAAACAAGTACACACAACTATCCAACAAGGTATAAGTAATTACTACACCTGAGCTAAAAATTTTGGTTGGGGTGACCTCGGAGCATAAATAAACCTCCGAATAATCCAGCCTAGACATTACTAGTCAAGGCATCAACAAACCAACTGACCCAAACTAGATTGATCAACGGAACAAGTTACCCTAGGGATAACAGCGCAATCCTATTATAGAGTCCATATCAACAATAGGGTTTACGACCTCGATGTTGGATCAGGACACCCCAATGGTGCAACCGCTATTAACGGTCCGTTTGTTCAACGGTTAAAGTCCTACGTGATCTGAGTTCAGACCGGAGCAATCCAGGTCGGTTTCTATCTATTTGTAACTTCTCCCAGTACGAAAGGACAAGAGAAATAAAGCCAACTCAACAGAGTGCTCTCAGCTTTAATAGATGACAAACTCTTAATCTAACAACTCACCCCATGTCCTCCTCAAGACAAGGGCTTATTAAGATGGCAGAGACCGGCAATTGCATAAAACTTAAAACTTTAAACCCAGAGGTTCAACTCCTCTTCTTAATACTTATGTTTGTAACCAACCTGCTCCTACTAATTGTCCCAATTATTGTAGCCATAGCTTTCTTTACATTAATTGAACGAAAAATCCTAGGCTACATACAACTCCGTAAAGGTCCCAACACCGTAGGCCCACATGGCCTACTTCAACCCTTCGCCGATGCAGTAAAACTATACATTAAAGAACCATTACGACCCCTAGCCTCCTCCTCATTACTTTATATTACCGCACCAACACTAGCCCTATCCATCGCACTTACCATATGAATCCCCCTACCAATACCATTCCCACTGGCTAATTTAAATATGGGACTTCTATTTATCTTAGCCACATCAAGCCTAGCCGTATATTCAATCCTTTGATCAGGCTGAGCATCCAACTCCAAATATGCCTTAATTGGCGCCCTGCGAGCAGTAGCCCAAACAATCTCATACGAAATTACCCTAGCCATTATTCTACTTTCAGTCCTCCTAATAAATGGGTCATTCACCTTATCTACCCTTATCACAACTCAAGAATATCTGTGACTTATTATCCCATCCTGACCCTTAACCATAATATGATTTATTTCTACCCTAGCAGAAACAAACCGGGCCCCTTTTGACCTAACAGAGGGAGAATCAGAATTAGTATCAGGTTTCAACGTAGAGTACGCCGCAGGCCCCTTTGCCTTATTCTTCATAGCAGAATATACCAACATTATGATAATAAATGCTCTAACAACAACACTCTTCCTGGGAACACTATACAAATCCAACATACCGGAAACATATACAACAAACTTCACCACCAAGACTCTCTTACTAACATCACTATTCCTATGAATTCGAGCATCATACCCACGATTCCGATATGACCAACTCATACACCTACTATGAAAAAACTTCCTCCCACTAACACTAGCACTATGCATATGATACATCTCCCTTCCAATCCTAATATCATATATCCCCCCACAAATATAGAAATATGTCTGATAAAAGAGTTACTTTGATAGAGTAAATAATGGAGGCCTACCCCTCCTATTTCTAGAATTGCAGGCCTTGAACCTACTCCTAGGGATTCAAAATCCATCGTGCTACCAACGTACACCTCATTCTACAACAGTAAGGTCAGCTAAACAAGCTATCGGGCCCATACCCCGAAAATGTTGGTTCATACCCTTCCCATACTAATCAATCCCATTACCCTCTTATTAATTATAATCACAATTTTCACAGGAACTATACTAGCAATAATCAGCTCACACTGACTCCTAATATGAGCTGGTCTAGAAATCAACATACTAGCCATCATTCCAATTCTAATGAAAAATTACAAACCTCGATCAACAGAAGCAGCCACAAAGTACTTTCTCATTCAAGCAACAGCTTCTATACTACTAATATTTACTATTGTACTCAACGCCATATACTCCGGACAGTGAAACATCACCAACACCCACAGCCAGCTTACCCCCCTCACAATCACTATCGCATTAACAATAAAACTGGGGATAACTCCATTCCATTTCTGAGTTCCCGAAGTCACACAAGGCATTTCACTAACAGCAGGAATGCTCCTCTTAACATGACAGAAACTAGCCCCTATCTCGATTATACTCCAAATTCACCCATGAATAAACCTAAATATTCTTCTATTAATCGCTCTCTTATCAATTCTAGTAGGAGGATGAGGAGGCCTAAACCAAACACAATTACGAAAAATTCTGGCCTACTCATCCATCGCCCATATAGGCTGAATAGTAGCCATTTTAACATTTTGTCCACCCCTCACGGCACTAAACCTAACAATCTACCTAGCACTAACCATCGTTATATTTACTATTCTGAATCTCAACATAAATACTACTACATTAACACTATCAAACCTATGAAATAAGACCCCAATAATCACTCTAACAACTATAATCGCTCTACTATCCCTCGGAGGACTCCCTCCACTCACGGGCTTCCTACCCAAATGAATAATTATCCAAGAGTTGTCAAAAAACAATAATATCATCATAGCCATAACTATAGCCACTATAGCACTACTGAGTCTATACTTCTACATACGACTAATCTACAGCACCTCCCTAACCCTGTTCCCTACATTTAACAACACAAAAATAAAATGACAACTTCAAATTACGAACCAAACTCAACTCATATCACCCCTAATCATTCTATCCACCTTATCCCTCCCTTTAGCACCAACCTTTTCAATCCTACACTAGAAATTTAGGTTAAATAGACCAAGAGCCTTCAAAGCCCTAAGAAAGCTAACTACACGCTTAATTTCTGTCTGTAAGGGTTGCAAGAATCTATCCTACATCAACTGAATGCAAATCAATTACTTTAATTAAGCTAAACCCTCAACTAGACTGATGGGTTCCAACCCCATGAAAATTTAGTTAACAGCTAAATACCCTAATCAACTGGCTTCAATCTACTTCTCCCGCCTCTCAAGGAGAAAAAAGGCGGGAGAAGCCCCGGCAGAATTGAAGCTGCTTCTTTGAATTTGCAATTCAATATGTCAAGTCACCTCGAGGCCTGGTAAAAAGAGGGGGACTCCTCTGTCTTTAGATTTACAGTCTAATGCTTACTCAGCCATTCTACCTATGTTCATCAATCGATGGTTCTACTCAACAAACCACAAAGACATTGGAACCCTCTACCTATTATTTGGGGCTTGAGCAGGGATGGTAGGAACAGCCCTCAGTCTTCTTATCCGAACTGAGCTTGGTCAACCAGGGGCCCTACTTGGAGATGATCAGATCTATAATGTGATCGTAACAGCCCATGCTTTCATTATAATCTTCTTCATAGTTATACCCATCATAATTGGGGGTTTTGGAAACTGACTTGTGCCTTTAATGATCGGAGCCCCTGATATAGCGTTTCCACGAATGAATAACATAAGTTTTTGACTCCTTCCACCATCATTCTTACTCCTCCTTGCCTCCTCAATGGTAGAGGCAGGTGCGGGAACAGGATGAACAGTTTACCCTCCTCTAGCCGGAAATTTGGCCCACGCAGGAGCATCCGTAGATTTAACAATTTTCTCTTTACACCTAGCAGGAGTATCCTCTATCTTAGGGGCTATTAACTTTATTACAACGGTAGTAAATATGAAACCCCCCGCCATATCACAGTATCAAACCCCCTTATTTGTATGATCCGTAATAATCACTGCCGTCCTTTTACTGTTATCTTTACCTGTCCTGGCAGCAGGAATCACAATGCTATTAACTGACCGCAACCTTAACACAACTTTCTTTGATCCTGCAGGAGGCGGCGATCCTATCCTATATCAACACTTATTTTGATTCTTCGGACACCCCGAAGTTTACATCTTAATTCTTCCAGGCTTTGGCATGATCTCACATATCGTCACGTACTACTCAGGCAAAAAAGAACCTTTTGGCTATATAGGCATAGTTTGAGCCATAATATCCATTGGTTTCCTGGGTTTTATCGTATGAGCCCACCATATATTTACTGTTGGTATAGATGTTGATACCCGAGCATACTTTACATCAGCCACTATAATCATTGCTATCCCTACTGGGGTAAAAGTTTTCAGCTGACTAGCTACACTTCATGGAGGTAATATCAAATGATCGCCCGCTATACTATGAGCCCTAGGTTTCATCTTCTTATTTACAGTTGGAGGCCTGACAGGAATCATCCTTGCTAACTCATCACTGGACATCGTTCTCCACGACACATATTACGTAGTAGCACACTTCCACTATGTATTATCAATGGGGGCAGTCTTTGCCATTATAGGAGGATTTGTCCATTGGTTCCCTCTATTATCAGGCTATGCGCTAGATGATACCTGAGCTAAAATTCACTTTGCAATTATGTTTGTAGGTGTGAACATAACATTTTTCCCACAACACTTTTTAGGCTTATCAGGAATACCCCGCCGTTACTCTGACTATCCTGATGCTTACACGACATGAAATATAATCTCGTCAATTGGATCTTTCATCTCCCTGACAGCAGTCATACTGATGGTTTTTATAGTTTGAGAAGCTTTCGCCTCAAAACGAGAAATCCTAGTAGTAGAACTAATAACAACAAACTTGGAATGACTCCACGGCTGCCCACCACCCTACCACACATTCGAAGAACCTGCCTACGTAAAACACAGCTAAGAAAGGAAGGAATTGAACCCCCTATAATTGGTTTCAAGCCAACCACATAACCACTATGACTTTCTCCAACTAAGATATTAGTAAAATAATTACATAACTTTGTCAGGGTTAACTTACAGGTTAAACCCCTGTATATCTTAATGGCTTGCCCAATCCAACTAGGATTTCAAGATGCTGCCTCTCCTATTATAGAAGAACTTCTATATTTCCATGACCACGCTCTAATAATTGTCTTCCTTATCAGTTCTTTAGTCCTCTACATTATTTCCCTTATACTTTCTACTAAACTTACTCACACAAGTACAGTAGATGCTCAAGAAGTAGAAACAGTATGAACCATTTTACCCGCAGTCATCCTAATTCTCATCGCTCTTCCATCTCTACGCATCCTATATATAATAGACGAAATTACTACACCCTCCTTAACCGTTAAGACATTAGGGCATCAATGATACTGAAGCTATGAATATACCGACTATGAAAATCTTTGCTTTGACTCATACATGGTTCCTCTATTAGATCTCAAACCCGGTGATCTTCGCTTACTTGAAGTTGATAATCGAATTACCTTACCCACAGAAATATCAGTCCGAATACTGATTTCCTCAGAAGACGTGCTCCACTCATGAACTGTACCTTCCCTAGGCGTAAAAACTGATGCCATCCCAGGGCGCCTAAACCAAGTTACCCTAATAACCTCTCGTCCAGGCATCTATTACGGTCAATGCTCAGAAATCTGTGGTGCAAACCACAGCTTCATGCCAATTGTACTTGAATTAGTCTCCTTAAAACACTTTGAAGAGTGATTACTAACCATACTATAATTCACCGTGAAGCTAATCAAGCATTAACCTTTTAAGTTAAAGACTGAAAGTCTAAATCTTTCCACAGTGAAATGCCACAATTGGATACATCAATATGATTCACAATAATCTCCTCCATAGTCCTCACCCTGTTTATCATTTTTCAATTAAAAATCTCAAAACTTAATTATTCCTTAAACCCTACATTTAAACCCCTCAGCAAACGTAATCCTATTAACCCTTGAGAATCAAAATGAACGAAAATTTATTCTCCTCTTTTATTGCCCCAACAATTGTAGGAATTCCTGTAGTTGTTCTTATTATCTTAACCCCTAGTATTTTCTTCCTCCCTCCCTCCCGACTTGTTAATAACCGCCTTACCTCCCTACAACAATGACTAATCCAACTAATACTAAAACAACTGATAGCTACCCACAGCACCAAAGGACGTACCTGAGCTCTCATATTAATTTCATTAATCCTATTTATTGGCTCAACCAACTTGTTGGGTTTACTGCCCCACTCATTCACCCCAACCACACAACTATCAATAAATCTAGGTATAGCAATCCCCCTATGAGCAGCTACAATTATCACGGGTCTTCGCCACAAAACAAAAGCATCCCTAGCCCACCTCTTACCACAAGGGACACCTACCCCACTCATTCCTATACTAATTATCATCGAAACAATTAGTCTTCTCATTCAACCCATAGCACTAGCCGTGCGACTGACAGCCAACATTACAGCAGGCCACCTGCTTATACACCTGATTGGAGGAACTACCCTAGTATTAACCTCAATCAACCCTACCATTTCCCTAATCACATTTATTATTCTTATTTTGCTGACAGTCCTTGAATTAACTGTTGCCCTAATTCAAGCATACGTATTCACCTTGCTAGTAAGTCTTTACCTACATGATAATACTTAATGACCCACCAAACTCATGCCTACCATATAGTTAACCCTAGCCCCTGACCACTTACAGGAGCCCTATCAGCACTCCTAATAACATCTGGCCTAATCATATGATTTCACTTTAATTCAAACTCTCTCCTATCACTAGGACTACTAACCAACCTACTAACAATATATCAATGATGGCGGGATGTCGTACGAGAAGGAACTTTCCAAGGCCATCATTCTCCTATTGTCCAAAAAGGCCTCCGATATGGTATAATCCTGTTTATTATCTCAGAAGTGTTCTTCTTTGCAGGCTTCTTCTGAGCCTTCTACCATTCAAGCTTAGCCCCTACTCCTGAACTTGGAGGCCGCTGACCCCCAACAGGCATTTACCCACTTAACCCCCTAGAAGTCCCCCTACTTAACACAGCTGTACTTCTGGCTTCAGGTGTCTCTATCACCTGAGCCCACCATAGCCTAATAGAAGGTAATCGAACATTTACACTCCAAGCCTTACTTGTCACCATTTTCCTAGGTATTTACTTCACACTTCTCCAAGCCTCAGAGTATTTCGAAACATCCTTTACAATTTCAGATGGAATTTATGGATCAACATTTTTCATAGCAACAGGCTTCCACGGCCTACACGTCATCATCGGATCCACCTTCCTCACCATTTGCCTCCTTCGCCAAATAAAATTTCACTTCACCTCTAGCCATCATTTCGGCTTCGAAGCTGCGGCCTGATACTGACACTTTGTTGATGTAGTATGACTATTCCTATACATCTCCATCTACTGATGAGGGTCCTATTCTTTTAGTATCACTTAGTACAATTGACTTCCAATCAATTAGCTTCGGCACAACCCGAAAAAGAATAATTAACCTCCCACTAACCATTACAATCAACACCCTAATGGTTGCAATTCTCGTAATAATTGCATTCTGATTGCCACAACTAAATGTATACACAGAAAAATATAACCCCTACGAATGCGGGTTTGATCCTATGGGGTCTGCCCGCCTACCATTCTCCATAAAATTTTTTCTGGTAGCGATTACATTCCTCCTTTTCGACCTAGAAATCGCCCTCCTCCTTCCACTCCCCTGAGCAATCCAAACAACCAATCTAAAACTTACACTGACAACAGCCCTTGCATTAATCTCCATCCTAACTGCAGGTCTCGCCTATGAATGATTTCAAAAAGGACTTGAATGAGAAGAATAACACTGATAATTAGTTTAAAATAAAACAAATGATTTCGACTCATTAAATTATGAATTTACATAATTATCATATGCCCTCAATCTCCACTAACATTACTCTAGCCTTCACTATTGCCCTAACGGGAATGCTAGTATTCCGCTCACATCTAATGTCCTCCTTACTATGCCTAGAAGGCATAATACTATCCATATTTATCTTAAGCATTCTTTTCATCATAAATCTACACTACACAGTATCTTTCATCATACCAATTCTCCTGCTAGTACTTGGAGCCTGTGAAGCAGCCATCGGTCTGGCCCTATTAGTGATAGTATCCAATACCTATGGCTTAGACCATGTTCAGAACCTCAATCTCCTCCAATGCTAAAAATCATCATCCCAACAATTATGCTACTACCAGTAACATGATTCTCCGCCAATTCTATAGTCTGAATCAACATCACTCTCCACAGCTTAACAATCAGTCTTATAAGCCTATCTTTCCTTAATCAAACTGACAGTAACAGCAATAATTTCTCGTCAACTTTCTTTTCCGACCCACTATCGTCACCTCTCCTAACCCTAACAATATGATTACTTCCCCTCACAATTATAGCAAGCCAACATCACCTTTCAAAAGAACCCTGAGAGCGAAAAAAATATTTCCTCTTCACCCTAATCTCCCTGCAACTATTTCTAATTATAACATTCACAGCCACCGAACTAATTATATTTTATATTCTATTTGAATCCACATTAATTCCTACCCTTATTATCATTACTCGATGAGGAAATCAAACAGAACGACTAAACGCAGGTCTATATTTCCTATTTTACACCCTTATCGGATCCCTGCCATTACTTGTAGCACTATCCTTCATCCAAAAGCATATAGGCACGCTAAACCTCTTCATAATGACCTATTGATCCCAAGAATTACCCAATTCATGATCTAGTAACCTAATATGAATAGCATGCATTATAGCCTTTATAATCAAAATACCCTTATACGGTCTTCATCTATGATTACCCAAAGCCCATGTAGAAGCCCCCATTGCCGGATCTATAATCCTCGCAGCCATCCTTCTAAAACTAGGAGGGTACGGAATAATACGCATTACTACAATTCTTAACCCCCTAACAAAATTTATAGCATACCCGTTCCTTATACTATGCCTATGGGGGATAATTATAACAAGCTTAATTTGCCTACGACAAACAGACTTAAAATCACTTATTGCTTACTCATCAGTAAGCCATATAGCATTAGTAATTGTGGCCATTCTTATTCAAACACCATGAAGCTTTATAGGGGCAACAGCCTTAATAATCGCACACGGTCTCACATCATCAATACTATTTTGTCTTGCCAACTCTAACTATGAACGCATCCACAACCGAACAATACTCCTGGCACGAGGACTTCAATCTCTACTTCCGCTAATAAGCACTTGATGACTTCTCGCCAGCCTGACCAACCTAGCTTTACCCCCATCCATTAACTTAATCGGCGAATTATTCATTACCATAGCAACTTTCTCATGATCCAATATAACAATCATCCTAACAGGTCTAAATATGTTAATTACCGCCACCTACTCACTACATATATTAGCAATAACCCAACGAGGCAAGTCCCTATACCACATGCATAACTTAAACCCTTCTCTCACACGAGAAAACACCCTAATATCCATACATATCTTCCCACTTCTTCTCCTCACCCTAAATCCCAATATCCTCATAGGACCCACATACTGTAGATGTAGTTTAAACAAAACGCTAAACTGTGAATTTAGATATAGGAACTTGAAGCCCCTTATCTACCGAGAGAGATGTAAGAACTGCTAATTCTACGCACCATACATAAAAATATGGCTCTCTCAACTTTTAAAGGATGGAAGCCATCCGTTGGCCTTAGGAGCCAAAAAATTGGTGCAACTCCAAATAAAAGTAATTAATTTATTCCCCTCCTTCACTCTAATCACACTAATGATCCTAATACATCCCATCATGATAAATCTCATGAACACCCAAAAAAATATTCCCTACACACTCTACGCAAAACGAACTACTACTTATGCCTTTTTTACCAGCCTCATTCCAGCCACACTATTTATTTTCTCACAACAGGAGATGATTGTATCCAACTGACACTGAATAACCTCCCAAACCCTAAAACTAACAATTAACCTAAAAATAGACTGCTTCTCGGTACTATTTATTCCAGTAGCATTACTCGTCACTTGATCTATCATAGAATTCTCAACATGATACATAGCATCAGATCCAAACATTAATTTATTTTTTAAATACCTTCTCTTATTCCTGATTACCATATTAATCCTAGTGACCGCCAATAACTTATTTCAACTGTTTATCGGCTGAGAAGGTGTTGGCATTATATCCTTCCTTCTAATCAGTTGATGATACGGACGAACTGATGCAAACACAGCAGCCCTCCAAGCCATCATTTATAACCGCATTGGGGACATTGGATTTATCTTATCCATAGCATGGTTCTTAATATACTCAAACACATGAGAATTCCAACAGATGTTTATACTAAACCTCAGTCCAAACCTAATTCCACTAATAGGTTTACTCCTTGCAGCCACTGGAAAATCTGCTCAATTCGGACTTCACCCGTGATTACCATCAGCAATAGAAGGTCCCACCCCAGTCTCAGCCCTACTCCACTCCAGCACGATAGTTGTAGCAGGAATCTTCCTCCTAATCCGATTCCACCCTATAATAGAGACCAATAGCACTGCCCAAATCCTTATACTATGCTTAGGTAGCATTACAACACTGTTTTCAGCAATCTGTGCTCTTACACAAAACGACATCAAAAAAATCGTAGCCTTCTCCACCTCAAGCCAACTAGGCTTGATAATAGTTACCTTAGGTATCAACCAACCCCATCTAGCTTTCCTCCACATCTGCAACCACGCCTTCTTTAAAGCTATATTATTTATATGCTCCGGCTCTATTATCCACAACCTAAACAACGAACAAGATATTCGAAAAATAGGAGGCCTACTCAAAGTCATACCTTTCACAGCCTCTTCCCTCATTATTGGAAGCCTCGCACTGACAGGCATGCCCTTTTTAACAGGTTTTTACTCAAAAGACCTTATTATTGAAACCATAAATACGTCTAATACCAACGCCTGAGCCCTAACAATCACACTCATTGCAACTTCCCTAACCACTGTTTACAGTACACGAATCATCTTTTATACACTAATAAAACAACCACGATTTACAGTTTTACCCATAATTAACGAAAACAATCCCTCACTAATTAACTCAATTAAACGCCTAGCAATCGGCAGCATCTTCGCCGGATTCATCCTATCTAATAACATTCTCCCTATAACCACCCCTCAATTAACAATGCCTGTTTACTTAAAAATAACAACCCTAATTGTGACTATCCTAGGATTTATCCTAGCAATAGAACTAAGCCTCATAACAAACAACCTAAAATTCAAATTACCCTCTCAAGCGCTCAAATTCTCAAACATACTAGGATTCTTCCCAATAATCATCCACCGCTCAACCCCCCTGCACAACCTCATTATAAGCCAAAACACGGCATCTCTCTTACTAGACCTGATTTGATTAGAAAAAAGCATACCAAAAAATATATCCAAACTACAATTACTACTCTCCAAAACCACCTCAAACCAAAAAGGCCTAATCAAACTATATTTTCTATCCTCCCTCACATCAACAATCCTAGCTCTTCTACTTATCATCTAACCCTTCTTCGAACAATTTCAATAACAATCAGCACACTAACAAATAAAGACCATCCCGCAACAACCATAAATCAACTAACACAATTATAAAGAACCGCTACCCCTAAAGAATCCTCACGAACAACACCAATCTCCTTGCCCACAAAAGCAACCCAATCCTCCAGATCACCAAAACCTACTACCACCTCAAAACTATTCTGCCCTATTACTCACACCACTACTAACAACTCCATAATCAACCCTATCAACAACGATCCCCAAACAACAATACTAGAACCTCAAGTCTCTGGGTACTCCTCAGTAGCTATAGCCGTGGTATAACCAAACACTACCAATATACCCCCTAAATAAATCAAAAACATTATCAAACCCACAAAAGAACCCCCAAAACCTATAACAATTATAGATCCTACAGCCCCACTAACAACAAGTCCAACACCCCCATAAATAGGAGAAGGCTTTGACGAAAAACTCATAAAACCTAAAACAAAGACTACACTTAACAAGAACATTATATAAATCATAGTTTCTACATGGAATCTAAACCATGACCAATGACATGAAAAATCATCGTTGTACTTCAACTACAAAAACACAAATGACCAACATCCGAAAAAAGCACCCCCTCCTAAAAATTATTAATAACTCACTCATTGATCTCCCCACACCACCTAACATTTCTTCCTTATGAAACTTCGGCTCCCTATTAGGAGCCTGTTTGACCATCCAAATCATTACGGGTCTATTCCTAGCCATACACTACACAGCAGATACAACAACTGCATTCTCCTCCGTAGCCCATATCTGCCGAGATGTAAACTACGGCTGAACTATCCGCTACCTCCACGCTAACGGAGCATCCATATTCTTTCTATGTTTATTTATCCATGTAGGCCGCGGCCTATACTATGGCTCCTTTACCCTACTAGAAACCTGAAACGTAGGGATCATCCTACTATTTTCAGTAATGGCTACAGCCTTTATAGGCTACGTCCTCCCATGAGGACAAATATCATTCTGAGGCGCCACAGTAATCACAAATTTACTCTCAGCAATCCCCTATGTAGGCACCGACCTAGTAGAATGAATCTGAGGCGGCTTCTCCGTTAGTAAAGCTACTCTAACCCGATTCTTCGCACTCCATTTCATCCTACCCTTTATTATTTCGGCCTTGGTTATAATTCACCTCCTCTTCCTACACGAAACAGGATCTAATAACCCACTAGGTATACCCTCAAACTCTGATAAAATCCCATTCCACCCCTACTACACTACTAAAGACTTTCTAGGACTTTTACTTCTTATCCTACTCCTCATAACAACAGCACTCTTCTACCCAGACCTATTAGGAGACCCCGACAACTATACTCCAGCAAACCCCCTTAATACACCACCCCATATTAAACCAGAATGATATTTCCTATTTGCCTATGCTATTCTACGATCTATCCCCAACAAACTTGGAGGAGTATTAGCCCTAATTCTATCCATCTTAATCCTAATAATTATTCCCTTCCTTCAACCTAACAAACAACAAACCATAACATTCCGCCCCTTAAGCCAATTCTTATTCTGAATCCTAGTAGCAGACTTACTTACCCTCACATGAATTGGAGGACAACCCGTAGAAGACCCCTTCATTAACATCGGACAAATAGCATCCATACTATACTTCTTTCTTATAATCTTTATTATACCAACATCATGTCTCATCGAAAACAAAATGCTAAAATGAAGAGCCCTTGTAGTATATCTATTACCCCGGCCTTGTAAGCCGAAAATGGAGCATAGCTCCCCAGGGCAATCTCAAGGAAGAGATATTATACCTCACCCTCAGCACCCAAAGCTGAGATTCTACATAAACTATTCCTTGTCAAACTACTACTGGCTAAATTTCCTACAAATATTTATGTAATTCGAGCATTGCATGCTCCCCCCCATATAATATACTACAGTTCTCCCCGTGGAAGCCCATCCACCACATCTATGTATATCGTGCATAAAGCTCTTGTCCACATGCATATAAGCAGGTACATATATATTCATATAGTACATAGGACATCTATATGTATTATCCACATTAAACTCTCCACCCCACGAATATTCTCGGGTAATTGTATACCTTAATTTTACATGAGTACATAAACCCTATTAACCGGACATAAAACATTGATCTATTAATCGAACACTTGCGCATCACGTTTCGTAGTCCTCGTCAACACGGATATCCCCTTCCGCCATACTAGGGCCTCTACCATCCTCCGTGAAACCAGCAACCCGCCCGCATAATGCCCCTCTTCTCGCTCCGGGCCCATTAAACTTGGGGGTGACTAAACTGAAACTATACCTGGCATCTGGTTCTTACTTCAGGGCCATAACTATATACCCGCCCACTCGTTCCCCTTAAATAAGACATCTCGATGGATTAGTTACTAGATTACCCGTGATTAGTCATAACTGATCTGTCAGGCCTCTGGTATCTTTTAATTTTCGGGGGATGCAGGGACTCACCATGGCCTACGCCGAAAACCGGCCGGCCTGTGCTCAGACCATTTATTGTAGCTGGACTTAACGTGTACCTCCTTCACCCTCATAATTATCATAACTGACTATTCAGTCCATGCTCGACGGACATAACATTGCATGTCGGACTTAACAGATATATTTCTTGCTCCACGGCTAACTATAAGGTGGCTATTTAATTCATGCTTGAAGGACATATTCAATTTTAGTACACATGTGCGTACACATCGATGTGCATGTATTTGTACGTGAACCAATATCTACGCCCACACGTCAGTATGTGCACACGCGTTACACGCATACACGTATACACGTATACACGTATACACGTATACACGTATACACGTATACACGTATACACGTATACACGTATACACGTATACACGTATACACGTATACACGTATACACGTATACACGTATACACGTATACACGTATACACGTATACACGCATACACGCATACACGCATACACGCATACACGCATACACGCATACACGCATACACGCATACACGCATACACGTATACACGTATACACGCATACACGCATACACGCATACACGCATACACGCATACACGCATACACGCATACACGCATACACGCATACACGCATACACGCATACACGCATACACGCATACACGCATACACGCATACACGCATACACGCATACACGCATACACGCATACACGCATACACGCACGCATTGTTATATACCCAGTATCCAAGACAAACCCCCCTACCCCCCATTCCAGCCTTCACAGATTCTTGGTACATTTGCTCTTGCCAAACCCCAAAAACAAGAACTTCCCGCACTGTTACTTAACTAGAACTTTGCAGATACTTATAACTTTGCCTGACCTCAGTAAATCAATATAAAGATATTTACTCTATGTAAGATGCCAATAATTTACGCTGATACCAGCGTAGTAGTCCAACCCGTTCATTTCCAAAAAGAACTACTCTTAATCCAGTTGAAAATTCAAAAATTCCCTTAACCAAAACAACAGCTATCTCACCCAACTCTAAGCCTGCACACATCCGCCCTTTACCTGAAACTTCAAATCTAA